CGTCAAAAGGCGCCTGTACGGTTCCGAAGGGATACAATTTGACCCTAATCAACCGACTTTATCGAGAAAGATTACTTTTTTTAGGTCAAGAGGTTGATAGCGAGATCTCAAATCAACTTATTGGTCTTATGATATATCTCAGTATCGAGGATGATACCCAAGATCTGTATTTGTTTATAAACTCTCCTGGCGGATGGGTAATACCAGGGGTGGCTCTTTATGATACTATGCAATTTGTGCAACCAGATGTACATACAATATGCATGGGATCAGCCGCTTCAATGGGATCTTTTATCCTGGTTGGAGGAGAAATTACCAAACGTCTAGCATTCCCTCACGCTTGGCGCCAACGAGGCTTTTATTTGAGAGAAAAAAGAAGACTATGCCTTCGCCATATGAAATATGATTAAGTAATAATAGCATGGCACTTTGAATTCGATACGATATAAGAATTTTTGTTTTCAAAACATTAGATTATGTATCGAGAGAGTAATATGAGAAAAAGGTATTTCCTATTTTATTATTGGAAGTCCAGTTCAGCGTCACAAACTTTTTTCACACCAGAGGTCTCTTAACAATATTTATAGAGCGAAAAAAAAAAAAAAAAGATTCTTTTTTCCTTAGTTTATTTGATCAAATAAAAAAGCAACTTTGGGATTGCTGAATGACAGACAAATCGCAGACAAAAAAATATAATAAATATATAAAGCAACGGAGCCATCATAGTATTTTTGAATTCCTCCGAAAGGAAGGGTGGTAAGTTGATCATTTACCGATCGGGGTCTGATTGATCCTATTTTTTTACTGAAGGTAAGGGTCAATTTTATTGTAGAGCCGTATGCAATGCATAATGCCCGTACGGTTGTTCGATTCTATCTTTTTTTCTTGTTATTCTTTTATCTTCCCCTCATCATGCGAACGAAATAGAGAAACCTTTTATTATCTTATATCATCAGGGTAATGATCCATCAACCTGCTGGTTCTTTTTCTGAAGTAGCAACGGGAGAATTCATCCTGGAAGTGGGAGAACTGCTGAAACTACGTGAAACCCTGACAAGGGTTTATGTACAAAGAACGGGCAAACCCTTATGGGTTGTATCCGAAGACATGGAAAGAGATGTTTTTATGTCAGCAACAGAGGCTCAAGCTTATGGAATTGTTGATCTTGTAGCGGTTGAATGACAATAGCCTGGATTTAGCGTCAATTCGTGATTTGAAATTAACCCTGCCGAGTTTAATATTAATATTCTATTATTTTTATTTACTATTCTATTGAATAAAAATAATTCATAATCATCCGGTTAGGATTGATCTAAACCAGCCCATTATGTATATGATTCAACATGCCAACGATTAAACAACTTATTAGAAATACAAGACAGCCAATTAGAAATGTCACAAAATCCCCCGCGCTTCGGGGATGCCCTCAGCGTCGAGGAACATGTACTAGGGTGTATGTGCGACTCGTTCAGATCATGAACTAGAACAAAGGAAAGAGAACAATGTTCGAATATCAATGATCAAATAGGATAGAACGGAAAAACGAACAACATTTCCTATCTAAAAATAAGAAAATGGATCATATTCCTTTTATTGTGTATGAAATTTATGGTTTCTATTGGTGTAAATCCACTCACCTCAATTCAAGATGAGAAGCAATTCTCCATTGGTAGCAAATGGTTATCCATTAAGCGGAGGAAATCTTAGATAACATAGACCCCTCTTGCAAGAACGGACTAAGAGGGTCAGCTACCCAGCCAACCTTCATAATTAAATACCGTTACTGTATAGGTAGAGCTCGTTGTGAAAGACCTATTACTGGATAATTCATGGGTAGAGCCAAAGAATGTGAACTATACAAGTTAGCAATAACATTGATTGAATGAAGTAAAGGCTCCGGTGTATAGAGAAGACCTCACCGTTTAAGAAGTAACCATAGAAACGATGGAATCCACTATTTCTTTATCATTGCTTTTTTTTTAATACCTAGTATAGTACAATTTCGTATTTCGAGGTGAAATGCCTAGAAAAAATAAAAAATCGTGGTTGGGAAGGTTATAGTAGCCAAAGCCATTGGAATTATTAGTTTATACATTGGAAAAATCCGTTTTGTTATTAATATACTAGGAAAGGGGCAAAAGAATAACTGAAAGAAAGGAAATCTATTAGTTATTCGTTAAAGTTTCATTTATTCAATGACCAGAATTAGACGGGGATATATCGCTCGGAGACGTAGAACAAAAATTCGTTTATTTGCATCAAGCTTTCGGGGGGCTCATTCAAGACTTACTCGAACTATTACTCAACAAAAAATAAGAGCTTTGGTTTCGGCTCATCGAGATAGGGATAAGCAAAAAATAAATTTTCGTCGTTTGTGGATCACTCGAATAAACGCAGCAATTCGTGAAAGGGGGGTATGCTATAGTTATAGTAGATTAATAAATGATCTGTACAAGAGACAGTTGCTTCTTAATCGTAAAATACTTGCACAAATAGCTAT